TATTATTAGCGATGGAATACAAGTAATTCCAAATAGCTAAAAACAGTATAAACAAAACAAGCAAAAGGCCCTTCATTATTTATTATTATTTTTGACCATACAGAATTGCATCGATCAACAAGAACTTTAGTTTTTTTTTTTTTTTTTTTTTTTCAACTTAATGTTTCGAAATACATGGCTCTAAAAATTCATTTCGGACAATTGAACCTTCTCAAACTGTTTCTTTTTAAGAACCAAAAAGATTTGTGCCAGAATAACAGATGCCAAGAAGAAAAAAAGGCCTTGGACACGCGATGGATCTTGAAGTACTATTTCTGCATCTCCCTGACCAAATCCACCCACATTGGGATTACTCGTTAATGGTTGATCAAGCTTGATGGATTCACCCTCTGAAACAAGAAGTTCTGGTCCCGGAGGTATAATATCAACGACTGAGTGTCCATCCAATGCATCCGCTATGGTTATTTCATACCCCCCTTTTTCTTTACGTATTATTTTGCTTACTATACCCGATGCTGTAGCATTATAGACTGTATTATTACTCTTGCTCCCATCGGGATAAATCTGACCCCTTCCCCTATTACCGCCCACGTATATCGGATATTTTAAGAAGTAAACGTCTTTCTTAGTAATGGGGTCCGGAGACAAAATAGGAAAAGTGATTTCACTATATTTCTGACCAGGAACAGGACCTATCACAAGAATATTTTTTTTAGTAGGACGATAACTCTGAAAAGAAAGATTGCCCATCTTTTCTTTCATTTCCGGAGAAATACGATCGGGGGGGGCTAATTCGAATCCCTCAGGTAAAATAAGAACGGCCCCTACATTCAAAGACCCCCTTTTCCCATTAGAAAGAACTTGTTTCAGTTGAATATCATAAGGAATTCTAACAACTGCTTCAAATACAGTATCAGGAAGTACGGCTTGGGGAACCTCAATATCCACGGGCTTATTAGCTAAATGACAATTGGCGCATACAATACGCCCAGTCGCTTCTCGTGGATTTTCATAACTCTGTTGTGCAAAAATGGGATATGCATGTGAAATAGATGTCCAAGTTATTACATATATAAATATAATGATCGATACGGAAATGGATCGAGTCATCTGTTCCTTTATCCAAGAAAAGATATTTCTATTTTGCATGGTCCAATCATTGATCCCGAAAATTTCTACAATAAATTGGGTAGGTTGCTAGTAGAGTTCCCTATCCACGATTCTGCTATTTTACTGGAATCCAGGAGGAATTTCCTAGATGGATAGAAACATAAAGAATGAGTAAGATTAAAAATGGTTTGTTTATGTACGAAGTGAAAAACATTATGATTAGATTCATATCAGTGGATCATTCTTTAGTCATTCATTGAATGATAAATCACTACAAGTGACGGAGATACACGATTTAAATAACGGAAGATCCAATATTTTAAAATTGTATCTAGAATGACTGGAAAGGTGGAAACAAGACCAGATATAATTTGATTATTATGAGAAAATCCAAAATCCTTGTATATAGAACTAATAATTAGTTCCCAACCGTGAGGCGAGTGGAATCCGATACATAAATCAGTTAATAAAAGAATAGAAAAAGCTTTTATTGTGTCGCTTAAGTTATAGATAAATTCCCGAACCCAAGAATTAATAATAACAAGTTCTTCATTACCCAGAATAGAATAACCACTTAGAATAGCGAAACTTATTAGATTTGTCGAAAAGTGTAAAATGGTATGGATATGACCCTCATTGTACATCTTGACCAATTGTATCGTTTCTTTGTGTATTCCTATACGAAACTTTTGTATATGTGTATCCGGGTACTCCTTTATCATTTCGTCCAAAAGGAAGAGTTCTTCTAATTCTATGAATTTTTCTAGAACGTTCTTTTCTTGAATCTCATTCAAAACAATTTCGGATTGCCCAGCATTCCACCAATTAGTAACCAAAGATTCCATACTCTTATTAAATGAGAGAGAAATCCACCAGGGCAAAAAGACTATAGATGTAAGATATAGAAGGGGGTTGAATGCTTTCTTTTTTGGCATTTTTAATCTTTGAATTGTTAATGAAACCACTTCATTCCTCGATTCTATCCAATCTGATATTTCCATGAAACGTGAGTTCTATAACAAGGTGTATTGAATCCATAGACCTATTTCCCCCTTTTTAATTAATTGGTTAGTCCTTGGATCTGGAAACAATATTTTTGTTTTATTATTTCTTCATTCGAAGCAATTGCACCCTTTCGATGAATGCCCGAACGAGCAAATGAATATTTTTTTTTTGATTTCGGGGCAAAAGAACCCCCTTAGATCAATTATTTCGAAAAACTTCGCTGGCTAGCCGTAGCCGGGGAATAGTTGAGGGAAATTTAGGAAAATCTTGTATTGATAAGATGAAATCAAAAACGAGTAGCAAAAAAAGAGATAAATAGAATGATTATAGTTATAAACGATCCAATCTTTTGATCATCAAAAAGGAAAAGAAAGGATAAAAATAAACAAAACATAAAAAAAAAAAAATTTTAATTACAAGATATGATCCATCTATATCTAACATATCAATTCAAAAATTATTGGACCAAAAAAAAAAGATGAATTCTATAGTCTGAACTGTTGAGATATATGTGATGAATCCATACTTAGTATACTTGTTACTAGTATGAAAAACTGGTTTTGGTGGACAAAAACCACTTTGTTTTCTGTTTTCTGGTTGTTCCATATGCGTCCGCTTTTGCTCGAACGAGCGCCCTGAAAAAACTTAAGTTGTTATATAACAACAAATATAATTCATGAGGTCCTTACTCAATGCTGCGAAAGCATTCATTCTTCAATTCATTTCAAAATACTTCAATTGGTACGCGCAAAAAATAGGCCAATTCTGCAGCCTTTTGTTCAATTTCTCGCGGAGTCAAATTCTCATCAGTACGAGTCAAGGGAACGGCACCCTGGCCTCTGATTTCCATATAAAGTACACGCCGAGGATAAATACCTTCCTTAACCTCTATTCTAATCGACTGGATATCTTTCATAAGGAATCGAAGGAATATGCGACGATTTCTTCCAGGGAATCCCCAACGAAAAATACACACTATTCCTTTTTTTCTATCGAATCTATCATAACCACTACCTACATTCCACGAAATTGTGCACCACAAATAGGAGCTAATGAACAGACCCGCGATCCCGTAGAAAGACATCACGATCCCTTGTGGAAAAAAAAGGATTTGCTGAGAAGGAAATAAGGATATCAAATTCCTACCAAGGTAACTAGAAGTTCCAACCAATAAGAATCCCAGCGAACCTAAAAAAAGGAGACAAGCCCAACAGAAATTACTTGTTTTTCGAGACCCCGTTATAAGTTCTATCCATATACGTTCTGATCGCCAGTTCATACTAGATCCAGTTGTTTCATTTTATTGGAATTGAGAGAATAACCAAAATGAATTTGACTTTATTTTTTGTTTTGTTCCCGAAGTAACTCTCATCAACTAGCACTATTATTATGATGTGAACCATTCGGAGTAATTCATCGAATCAGTTAGATATAAAAAAAAGATCTTATAGGATCCCACTATGGATATCTACATACATATAGATATTTTTGCTTTACATTTCATACATCTGCCGACCCATTTAAAAATAGATATAATGCAGTTATCCATATATCATGTTTCCAGGTGCATAACAGCTCTTTCATTTGTGTTCGGAAGAATACCCATACATACTCTATTCCACTAAATAAATAGATATCTGTATTATGATCCAAATCCGAGTCTTGAAAAAAAAAATGGATGAGATTGGGTCCCATCAAATCTAGACAATCTTGTTTTTTTGAACATAAAAAGATAGAGAAGCCATTGCAATTGCCGGAAATAATAGACCCACTAAAGGCACAAAAAAAGAGGGTAAGTTGAAAGTTGTCATAGAATGGATACCTCGATTTAATATTTGTACCTGTTATAAAGATATCTTATGATAAGTATATCTATTATCAGTATATAATAATAGGTATAGGTACAAGACATGAAGAACTAAATAAGTGTACCTATTCACCTTTATTTTATCTATTTTTTTTTTTTATTATTGTTCTCTTATACTTATCTTCTAATAAATACCAAAAAGGTTTATTACACGTTATCAAAGGATTCTAACGAATCCGATCCAACAGAGATTCCTAGTAAAAAATGGAAGTTATCGGGGAATATAGAAAATAAATGTAAGATTCCTATTCCCTATTTTCTACATTTGAATTATTCAATCATTTTTTTAATAATTTAGCGTATGAATTAACTCTTTCATCCTGTTGATAGAGTCTTCCTGATTACTAATCAGAAATATAGGTAGAAATAAAATGGATCTGGAGGAAATAATCAAAAGTGATTATAAACAACTTCTGATTCTTTCTTTATACAATTAGATCTTATGACCTCAAGTAAAACTCTATGCTTATTCTTTTTTTTTGATTACTTATTACTATAATTTGATTACTTATTACTATAAATAGAAACTAAATACTTGTTTTGTTCACCTCAAAGAAAAAAAGAACTGAATTAAACGATCTACTTGATTGAATTTTGATTCAAGGGAAAGAAACCGTGAAGCTGAAATAACTCACTCAGAATACCTTTTAAAGGATTACGTGGTACGATTGGGTCGAATAAGCCCTTATGGAATAAATACTCAGCTTCTTGTGAACCATCGGGTACTGTCTTATTCAATGTTTGTTCAATTACTCTTTTACCCGCAAATGCAATGTAGGCATTAGGTTCGGCAATAATGATATCTCCTAACATACCAAAACTGGCAGTCACTCCACCGGTTGTAGGAGATGTAAGGATTGATACGTAGAATAACTTTTTATTTGATTGATAATTATATGAAGCTGAAGATATTTTAGCCATTTGCATCAAGCTCAAACTTCCTTCTTGCATGCGCGCTCCTCCGGAAGCACACACTATAATAAGAGGTAAAGATCTATTAGTAGCATATTCAATCAAA